TATATATGATCGATTACAAATATCTATGATCTGTCTTCTCTATAAAGGACCTGAAATACCTTGCTTACGTATCATTGGAAAATGCATTAACATAAATACGGCAGTAAGAAGAGGTAATACAAAAGTGTGTAAACTATAAAAACGGGTCAAGGTAGATTGACCCACACTAGCACTTCCACGCAATAACTCTACTAAAGGTGATCCTATTACGGGAATAGCTTCAGGTACGCCTGTCACGATTTTTACTGCCCAATAACCGATTTGGTCCCGGGGTAAGGAATAACCAGTTACACCAAACGATGCAGTCAATACAGCCAGAACCACACCCGTAACCCAAGTCAATTCGCGAGGTTTTTTAAATCCGCCCGTGAGATACACACGAAATACGTGTAGGATCATCATTAGGACCATCATACTTGCTGACCATCGATGAACTGATCGGATTAACCAACCAAAGTTGGCTTCAGTCATTATGTATTGAACAGAGGCAAAAGCCTCCGTAACGGTCGGACGATAGTAAAAAGTCATAGCAAAACCCGTAGCTACTTGTACTAAAAAACAAGTAAGTGTGATCCCTCCTAGACAATAAAATATATTGACATGAGGAGGAACATATTTACTAGTTATATCATCTGCAATCGCCTGAATCTCGAGACGCTCCTCGAACCAATCATATACTTTATTGAGATAGGTAAACCAAGGGGACTCCCCCTCTGAGAACCGTATATGAGAATTTCATCTCGTACGGCTCAAGCAGAAACACCCAAATACTGATTACAATGGATATGTAATAGAAAATTTGAAATTTCTTATTTATCCACTTGATTCAATCGTCTCTGAAGATACGAAGGGACCAAAATCCGAACTCTCTTCTTTGTTGTGATGAGAATGCCAAAATATCAAGTTAGCTCATCTGTCTTTATGTTGATCGTTACAGGCCTCTTGAATCTTCTATTCCCCTATTTATTTGTTATTTGATTTGTTGTTTTTGTTTGTGCGTAATGCAGATTGACTATTGTTTACTATTTTTTTTTTGATAGGAATTCTCTTGTTGAGACCCTATGAATCGATTGAAACCTCAGATTCATACTAGAACCACGATGATTCAATAAAACCCAAAAACTAAGACCAAGGGTTCTATGAGTAAGAACTATTTGATCATCACTTATTCATAGATGTAATGACTAAAAATCCAGAGAAAGATTTGTCCTTCGGTCAAAATAAGCATGATTCTAAAGGAAGAAAAATCGTTCAATTTATCAAATACCTCTTTGTTTGAAAATTTTTTGAAGTCCAGTCACGAGGTCTGAATAGTAGGTATGAATCATAGTTCAAATATTTCTTGATCTATTCCATATATTCCGTGCTCCAGATACTAGGATGAATATCCGACGAGGCAGAACCATCTCTGTCGAGATGACAGACCCATTCTCTGTACTATCAATAGGATCAATTATAACAAGTCGCACACTCATATTCCGGAAATACCGAAACAACGGAATTCCACGGTCAAACTACCAGAATGGACTATAAATCTGAGTCCTAAGTGATTCATTTTTGATTGAAAAGCTAGGGTTTCTGGTTCTTATGGACCTAATTCATTGAAATTCCATCCAGTAAAACGGAAGAATTATAAATCTCTAAAATAATAGATAGGAATATCGCAAATAGAGCCATTGCGACACCCATAAATGGGGTGGTTCCCCATCCAGGAGCCACTTTACCATATTCTGAATTCAATGGTTTCAATAAATCCCCTGTAATAGTTCGTCTTGGCCCAGATCTAGCACTACCCTCAACGGTTTGTGTAGCCATAAATACTATTGCATTGGTTGAGATCTGTTGACTTTGTATACTATTCCGTTGTAAATAAACGATCTTATCGTAGCATAGATCCATCGTGGTCTTGAAATTCTCTAATAATGGAAACAGCAACCTTAGTCGCCATCTCCATATCTGGTTCACTTGTAAGCTTTACAGGGTACGCCTTATATACCGCTTTTGGGCAACCCTCTCAACAACTAAGAGATCCATTCGAGGAACACGGAGACTAATTGAAGTAATGAGTCCCCCATATGGGGGACTCATTACTTCAATTAAGATAATGAAAAATCATTTCATCTTTTTAGTCGGGACCTTAGGCGGTTCTCGAAAAAATATAGCGAAAAAGATTATCCCTAAAGTCGAGACTAAGAGGAATGTATAAACCAATGCTTCCATAGATTCGATCGTTGTTTACAATTATAGCTTCCACACCTGTTCATTTAGGATTATTTCCCAGATAAAGAAAGGACAAGAGCAAAGAAAGGCGATGATTCAAATCAAAATTTCTGCGGTACCTTATGTCAAATCAAAAAAATCAAATATAGAGGCGAAAGATACCGGAGCAATGTTGTATCAGACTGCCTGTCTCCTTGTAGTTGGATCTCCAAGTTTTTGGAATGCTCCAAATTCCACTTGAGCATCCAAATCTGGGTCAATCCCAGCAAAAACATCTCTGAACAAGGTTCGAGCGCCATGCCAAATGTGTCCGAAAAAGAAGAGCAAAGCAAACGTAGCATGTCCAAAAGTGAACCAACCCCTTGGACTGCTCCGAAAAACACCATCGGATTTCAAAGTAGCACGATCTAATTCAAAAATTTCACCCAATTGGGCACGTCTAGCATATTTTTTCACAGTAGCAGGATCGCTATAGCTGACTCCATTGAGTTCGCCACCATAGAACTCAACAGTTACACCCACTTGTTCGACACTATACTTCGATTCTGCTCTTCTAAAAGGAACGTCGGCTCTCACAATTCCGTCTCCGTCCACCAAAACGACTGGAAATGTTTCAAAAAAAGTAGGCATACGGCGTACAAAAAGTTCATGCCCTTCTTTATCTCTAAAGATAGGGTGTCCTAACCACCCAACAGCTATCCCATCCCCGTTGTCCATTGAGCCTGCCCGGAATAATCCACCTTTCGCCGGATTATTACCGATGTAATCATAAAAAGCTAATTTTTCGGGAATTTTAGACCAAGCTTCCGATAAACTCAGATTTTCGGCTAGACTGGCGCCAACTCTTCGATATATTTCTTGCTGGAAGTATCCCTGATCCCACTGATAACGAGTGGGACCAAATAATTCGATCGGGGTAGTTGCTGAACCATACCACATAGTTCCAGCAACAACGAAAGCTGCAAAAAAGACAGCAGCGATACTACTGGAAAGGACAGTTTCAATATTGCCCATACGTAATCCTTTGTATAGACGTTGGGGTGGGCGGACACTAAGATGGAATAGACCTGCTAAGATACCCAATGTACCTGCTGCAATATGATGAGAGGCTATTCCTCCCGGAACAAAGGGATCAAAACCTTCCGCACCCCACGCTGGGTTTACAGATTGTACTTTTCCGGTTAGGCCATAAGGATCGGATACCCATATTCCAGGACCATACAAGCCTGTTACATGAAATGCGCCAAACCCAAAGCAAGCCACCCCTGAGAGAAATAAATGAATTCCAAAAATCTTGGGCAAATCCAAAGAGGGTTTTCCCGTACGTTCATCACAGAATATTTCTAGGTCCCAATACACCCAATGCCAGATAGCTGCTAAGAAGCACAAGCCAGAAAACACAATATGTGCCCCGGCCACACCTTCGTAACTCCAAATACCCGGATTCGTTATAGTTCCTCCTGTAATACTCCAACCGCCCCATGAATTGTTTATTCCTAAACGAGTCATGAAGGGTATAACGAACATACCCTGTCTCCACATTGGATCAAGAACGGGGTCAGAAGGATCAAAAACTGCTAATTCGTATAGAGCCATCGAACCGGCCCAACCGGAAACTAGAGCTGTATGCATTATATGGACAGAAAGCAGCCGACCGGGATCATTCAATACGACGGTATGAACACGATACCAAGGCAAACCCATGGAAATACCCCTTTCTCAAAGAAAAAATAGATACTATGTAACTTTATCACATTGGAAATAACTATGCTATGGGCCTCACCTTTTCATTGGATTATCTCGAAACAAGGGTTAATATTTATTCTGTTCCGTTAGTAATAATTGAACAATTCTGTTCGTAGGAACAAAGAGAAGCAGATCTATTCTATACCCAATAAGTACCAATACGCAATGGGGGGATTAATCCTATTTTTTGTGAGCGAATGTATAGATACTTGTTTCTCATTCGAACGATCCGTTCGTAAGAATTTTCCTTTATTCCGTCTTCCTCTATGAATCTTCCAATCTATCGATAAAATACGATAAACGACAATATTATGAAGACAATAAACCATTGTTTGTTACGTTTCCACATCAAAGTGAAATAGAATACTTCATTTTTCTTTCATTTAATGCCCATTGGTGTTCCAAAAGTCCCTTTTCGGAGTCCTGGAGAGGAAGATGCAGTTTGGGTTGACGTATAGTGTGACTTGTCAGACATATTGGGTCATATGGGATTTCCCCGTTCTCTCCCCCGATCGAGATATCCTCTGTTTCGCCCAAGAAAGATTGATTGAACCATCAATAATTCGAAGCGTGAAGTGCAATTAGATCAATTTATTTGGTTGGAGGATCAATATTCTCAATTAAAAGAATTTATGGTTGGCTTGGACCAATAAAATGAAGTATACAGGCTCCGTTCAGAAAATACCAAGGTAATCCATGTATGATTACCACCCTATAAGAAATGATTCCTTTATACCATATGAGTGATCTCAAATTGCCAATTAATGGAATAATATGATGAATACATCGAATATTTTGTGGAAGGCATGAAAATGAAACAAATTGAAAAAAAAAAAAGAAGGCATAGCAAAAAGAAGTGGTACTGGGATCGTTTGTCCTATATGTGCAAATCGAATTCGGGCAGATCTTTACCCGGAGTAGAGCATAAACCTAAAAGAGTGGAAGAGGCCCATTCGGGAACAAGAAAATTACATCGTGATTTAGATCTCGATGAAACAATACATCAATGAGGGGTTAGCTCGATAAGTTTAGTGAATTCTTTTTTGATTTTATAGGGAAGCAAGTCAAAACTCATGTTTCTTAAAAAATGGAAGAAAAAGCCCGCTACGAAAAAAGAAATAGGGCTGGAATCGACAATTTCTTTTTTTTTTTTTTTTCTCAATTTTGATTTTTTGAACCGTATGCACCCAAAGGTGCGTGTACGGTTCCTAAGGAATAGAATTTTGTCCTAATCAACCGACTTCATCGAGAAAGATTACTTTTTTTAGGCCAAGAAGTTGATAGCGAGATCTCAAATCAACTTGTTGGTCTCATGGTATATCTCAGTATAGAGGATGATACCAGAGATCTGTATTTGTTTATAAATTCTCCCGGCGGATGGGTAATCCCAGGAATAGCTATTTATGATACTATGCAATTTGTGCCACCAGATGTACATACAATATGCATGGGATTAGCCGCTTCAATGGGATCTTTCATCCTGGTTGGAGGAGAAATTACCAAACGTCTAGCATTCCCTCACGCTTGGCGCCAATGAGTTTTTTTATTTGAGAGAAAAAAAGACTATGCCTTCGTCATATGGAATATGAATAAAATAATAATAATATTAAGTAATAATAGCATGGCATTTCAAGTTCGATATGAGCAAACTATTATTATTTTTTCATAATATGAGATTATGTATCGAGATAGTAGTATGAAAGAAAGGTTATTTCCGACTTGATCTTATGTATCGGGGTCCATTTCAGCGTCACAAACCTTTTTGCTTCCACATCAGAAGTCTCTTTCCAATATTTATGTTATGAAAGAGTGTGAAAATAAAAAAAAAAAAGATCATTTTTTACTTATTTTTATTTGATCGGATCAGAAAGAAACTTTGGGATTGCTGAATCACAGACGAGATAAATATATAAAGCAACGGAACCATCATAGTATTTTTTGATTACTCCGAAAGGAAGGATGGTAAATGGATCATTCAACGATCTGGGTCTGATAGATTCGACTTGTCTCTTTCTTCGATGAAAAAAGAGAAAAAAAATTCCATTACAGAGCCGTATGCACAAAAGATGCCTGTACGGTTGTTCAATTCTATCTTTTTCTCCCTGCTTGTTATTCTTTATCCCCTCCCTTCGCCCAACCATGCGAGATAGAGGAATCGTTCATTATGTTATATCATCAGGGTTATGATCCATCAACCTGCTAGTTCTTTTTATGAGGCACCCACAGGAGAATTTATCCTGGAAGCGGAAGAACTACTGAAACTCCGCGAAACCCTCACAAGGGTTTATGTACAAAGAACGGGCAATCCTTTATGGGTTGTATCCGAAGACATGGAAAGGGATGTTTTTATGTCAGCAACAGAAGCCCAAGATTATGGCATTGTTGATCTTGTAGCGATCGAAAATACCGGGGATTTTGCATAAATCTTTGATTCCATTTCGAATCATAATTTGAATGAACCCTTATTTGATCTTTTATCTTCTTACCTGGGTAAAATATGAAATGGAAGTAATTCATAATCATCCGGTTAGGATCGATCTAAACCAGCCCATTCTGTATATGATTCAGCATGCCAACTATTAAACAACTTATTAGAAACACAAGACAGCCAATCAGAAATGTCACGAAATCCCCCGCTCTTCGAGGATGTCCTCAGCGTCGAGGAACATGTACTAGGGTGTATGTGCGACTCGTTCGGATCATGAGCTAGAACAAATGAGACGATTTTTACAGTATCAATGACTCGTACCAATGAATAGAATGGAAGAACTCCATTCACTATCGAAAAATAAAGATCTCTCGTATACCCCTATTTGTACGGAATTTATGGTTTCCATTGGTGCAAATCCAATCACCTCGATTTGAGATGAAAAGCAATTCCCATTGGTAGCAAATGGTTATCCATTAAGCGGGGGAATGATATTTAAGAAGCAGAAAGATTATGCTCCTACTCTTGCAAGAACGGACTAACAGGGTCAGCTACCTATTCAACCTTCATAATTAAATGCCGTCACTGTATGGATAGATCCCATTGAAAAAAGACCTATTACTCGATAATTCATCGGTAGAGCCAAAGAGCGTGAACTGTACAAGTTACCAATAACATTGATTAAATGAGGAAAGGGGCTCCGGTGTATAGAGAGGACCTCGCCGTTTAAGAAGTAACCATAGAAACGATGGAAGCCACTATTTGTCCATTTACGATTTATTTTATACCTAATATCGGTACAATTTCTTTTTTTTTTGAGGTGAAATGCCTGGAAGAAATAAAAAAATCGTGGTTGGGAAGGTTATAGTAGCAAAAGCCATTGGAATTTGTATTTTCATTTTATACATCGGAAGAATCCGTTTTGTTATTAATAAACCAGGAGAGGGGAAAAGAATGACTGAAAGAAAAGAAATCAATTAGTTATTCATCAAAGTTTCTTTTGATTCAATGACCAGAGTTAGACGAAGATATATAGCTCGGAGACGTAGAACAAAAATTCGTTTATTTGCAGCAACCTTTCGAGGGGCTCATTCAAGACTTACTCGAACTACTACTCAACAGAAAATGAGAGCTTTGGTTTCCACTCATCGGGATAGAGGCAGGCGAAAGAGAAGTTTTCGTCGTTTGTGGATCACTCGGATAAATGCAGTAACTCGTGAGAATAGGGGATCCCATAGTTATAGTCGATTAATACTTGATCTGTACAAGAGGCAGTTGCTTCTTAATCGTAAAATACCTGCACAAATAGCCATATCAAATAGGAATTGTCTTGACACGATTTCCAATGCGATCATCAAATAAGGAGATTGGAAGGAATTCACTGGAATACTTTAAACGGAGTTCCCCGGAGAATGAACTCCGGGAGGGTATAGTAGAAATTCGTATGATAAGATAAGTAGTAGGAATGAACGAACACGTTTCAATAAAAAAAAGATTTATTCTTCCCCCATTCTTTTTTTTATTATTACATTACGGCGCGACAATCTCTCGGCTTTTTCGAACAAAATTTCAATCTGAGTTCGAATTAGAGTTTTGATTCGATTGAGGAATAGGCTTATTTATTTCTGGTTCTAGGACCAGTAGTTCTAGGGATCGACCCGGTTCTCTCAAACTGTTTCTCATTATTAAGAAAAGGTAACGAAGATAAAATACGAGCTTGTTTTATAGCAATAGTAATTAATCGTTGTTGTTTCAAGGTTAATCTATTCACTCGTCTAGATAATATTTTTCCTTGTTCACTAATAAATTGATTAATTAAACTCATGTTTCTATAATCAATTCGATCCCCCGATCCAATTGGGGGCAAACGCCTATGAAAAGATCGCTTGGATTTATGAAAGGGCCGCTTGGATTTATCCATGGTTTATTTCTTATTTCTAAAATCCTATTTCTTCACATTCATTTCGGATCCGACCAAAATAGGACTGGATTTGTATATATTATATATGTATATGTAATTTCTTCCTCTTCCTTGGAAGAGTGGCACACGCGTTCCGTTCGATTTATTTCTTTATCTCCCCATGAATCGTATGTTTGTAACAATAAGGGCAGAATTTTTTCAAGTCCAATTGACTAGGTGTATTGTGTCGATTCTTTTGAGTAATATATCTGGAAATGCCCCGCGATTCTTTATTCAAACCATTTCGGACACAACTGGTACATTCCAAAATAACTACTACTCTGACATCTTTACCCTTAGCCATGAACCTCCTTTGGATTTTGAATTCACTCAATTCTTCTATTTTCGATTCGAACCGAAGCGAAGAAGAAAGGAATGAAAAATAAATAGACGAGAAGTTGCTAACTCGAAATCCAATTCAATTATGAAAGATTTCGTTGCAATCAATAGAGTAATCAAATTATTAAGTAATACAAATATTTCTAACTATCAATTATTCCCAATCCCAGTATTTCATTTAGTATCTTGTATGATCTTGAACAGCCTGCCCTCGACCCACATTTCCATTTCTGTTCTCCCTATATTAACCCGAACCCGAGTTTCAATGAGATTCAATCCACTTTTATTCTTTACTCTTTCTTTCCTATCCTAAAGAACCGAAAAAAAGGGGGGGGTTAGTCACAGAGAATTTATTGTATCTCTAATCTTCTTGATCCCTTCCCATGTCAATAACTAGAACGAAAAAAAGGGGAATGTCAACGCATCTGGGAATAAACGATTGATCTCTATCAATAGACCCGCCAAAGACCCGAACCATAGAGTAGTTAGCACAGGTGCCGTGGAGAGATATGTTTTTATATCTCGCATTGAAAATCCTCCTTCTTTTTCTTTAACTTTATTGACTTTATTGTATATTGTAATACATATATGATCAGATGCATATGTAGTTAAAGATCATTTGTACGGGGAATCTCTACCCAAAATGGATATATACAACGATCCGGTAGATGAAATCTACCTGTCCCTAAAACAGAAAAAGATGAACCCTCCTTCCTGAGCACTACTGATAAATATTCATTCCTTTATACGTTTATACGTTAGGTATGTATATAATTCTTTATGAGAATGAAACCAAAAAACCAAAAAGAAGAAATGGCAAAATAAATTCTATTTAGATAGAGGAAATTGTGATGTGGAAAACAAAACATGGATTCCCTACAATGGCACTGTACAACAAATGAAAGGGATGTAGCGCAGCTTGGTAGCGCGTTTGTTTTGGGTACAAAATGTCACGGGTTCAAATCCTGTCATCCCTACTTATCACTTCTCCTATGGACAGTAACGAGGGGTCAATTGAGATCGATTAAAATTGGACACAATCTACCATTTTATGATACTATACATACAAGATGTATTGGGGGTACAAAAAGAATCCTTTTCTTGACATCCGTATCTCCCATCATAATAAAGCGCTCTTAGTTCAGTTCGGTAGAACGTGGGTCTCCAAAACCCGATGTCGTAGGTTCAAATCCTACAGAGCGTGATTCTGTTCTTTTAATGTTGAATCACAATAAAATAACTTCACTAACTTGAACTGCAACCTGAATTTGACCTCCTGGAGATTAAGGAGGAGGTCAATTAAAAAA